TTGTGTCTCGAAATAGAAGATTTGTAAGACTAGTAATCCCTCCTAAAAGAAAAGGATTTCTTTCTTTCATTTTTCCTATCCTTGCTTTGTTTTCTCTTCCTTTGTATGCCTATTGTCTATTACTAAGAATAGGATACAAGTAATGAATACAAGACATCCCGCAAGACAAAAAAAAGTATAAACAAAGCAACAAAAGGGTTTAGTTTACAGATTTTTTGATCATACAATACATAGTTGTATGGATCAACAATAATTCAATTTAGCGCTTTTTACCAACTTGATGTTAAGGAATCTCCGCACCTAGAAATTCATTTCGTACAATTGAACCTTTTCAAACTGTTTCTTTTTAAGAACCAAAAAAACTTGTGCCAAAATAACAGATACCAAGAAGAACAAAAGACCTTGGACCCGTAATGGATCTTGAAGCACTATTTCTGCATCTCCCCGACCAAAGCCTCCCACATTGGGATTGCTTGTTAATGGTTGATCAAGCTTGATGGATTCACCCTCTGAAACAAGAAGTTCTGGTCCTGGAGGTATAATATCAACCACTTGATGTCCATCCGATGCATCAAGTATGGATATTTCATATCCCCCCTTTTCTTTACGTACTATTCTGCTTACTATACCTGCGGATGTAGCATTATAGACTGTATTGTTACTTTTGCTACCATCAGGATAAATCTGACCCCTTCCTCTGTTCCCACCTACATATATGGGATATTTTAAGAAGTGAACATCTTTCTTCGTAGCAGGGTCGGGGGAAAGAATGGGAAAGATGATTTCACTATATTTCTGACCGGGAACAGGACCTATCACAATAATATTTCTTTTATTGGGACGATAATTCTGAAAAGACAGATTTCCTATCTTTTCTTTCAACTCGGGAGAAATACGATCAGGGGGAGCTAATTCGAATCCGTCGGGTAAAATGAGAACAGCCCCTACATTCAAAGCCCCCCTTTTACCATTAGCAAGAACTTGTTTCAGTTGCTTATCATAAGGGATTCGAACAACTGCTTCAAATACAGTATCAGGAAGCACAGCTTGCGGAACTTCAATATCCACAGGTTTATTAGCTAAATGGCAATTGGCACATACAATTCGTCCCGTCGTTTCTCGCGGGTTTTCATAACCCTGCTGCGCAAAAATGGGATATGCATTTGAAATAGATGCCCAAGTTATTACATATATCATGATCGATACAGAAATGTATCGAGTCATCTCTTCCTTTACCCGAGAAAAAGTCTTTTTATTTTTCATGTCCAATCATTGATCCCGAAATTTCTACAATAAATTAGATAGGTAGCTGGTATAGTTCCCTATACACGAGTCTGTCGTTGTACTGGAATAATTGTATTGGAATATAGGACGATTGACGAACACCTTGAACAGGAACAGATAGAAGTATAAAGAAAAAAGTCAAATTTTAATTGATTTCTTTATACACAAGATTCTGATTTGATTGATATAATGAGATCAAATGAGTTTTTTATTCATTCATTGAATGATAAATTACTACAAGCGAAGGAGATACACGATTTAAATAATGGAAGATCCAATATTTCACAATTGTATCTAGAATAACTGGAAAAGTGGAAACAAGACCCGATATAATTTTATCGTTATGATCCAATCCAAAATCGTTGTAGACCGAACCGATCATTAGTTCCCAACCATGAGTCGAGTGAAATCCGATCCATAAATCAGTAACTAAAAGAATAGAAAAAGCTTTTATTGTGTCACTTAAGTTATAGAGGAATTCCTGAACCCAAGAATTAAGAATGACGAGTTCTTCATTACTCAGAAGAAAATAACCACTTAGAATAGCGAAACAGATTATATTTGTTGAGAAATGCAGAATGATATGGAGATCATATTCATTGTGTGCTTTGACCAATTGTATTGTTTCCTTATGTATTCCTAGACGAAGTTTTTGTATATGTGTTTCCGGGTACTCCTTTATCATTTCATCCAATAGGAATAGTTCTTCTAATTCTATGAATCTTTCTAGAACGTTTTTCTCTTGAATATGATTCAAAAAAGTTTCGGATTGCCCGGTATTCCACCAATTAGTAACCCAAGGTTCCAGGCATTTATTAAACGAGAAAAAAACCCACCAGGGCAAAAAGACTATAGATGCGAGATATGGGGGGGAGGCTAATGCTTTCTTTTTTTTTCATTTTTATCCGTGAATTGAATTGTTAATGAACCTGCTTCATTCGTCGACTCTATTTGATCTGATATTTCTCTGAAGCAGGAGTTGTGTAACAAGATATTGACCTCTGGATCTATTCCTTTCCTATTTTTGCGTAATAGTCATTATTTTATTTTTTGGATTTAGAAGGACTATAGAAATAGAATAAGAGTCCTTTTCGGATGAAAATGAGAAAAAAGAAATAAAGATTATTCCAGATATCTCAATTGGGCAAATGGAACCATTTTCATTTGTTGCTTTCGACCAATACTCGAAAACCCACTTGAAATAACGAATCAAGTTTCGAGACGAAAAAACTCCCCTGGATCAATTAATTCTTTCGAAAAATGTTTCACCGTCTAACCAGAAAAGATTATCAATTCAAAATACTTCAATTGGTACGCGCAAGAAATAGGCCAATTCGGCAGCTTTTTGTTCAATTTCTCGCGGAGTCAAATTCTCATCAGTACGAGTCAAGGGAATGGCTCCTTGGCCTCTGATTTCCATATAAAGGACACGACGAGGATAAAGACCCTCTTTAACCTCCATTCTGATTGATTGGATATCTCTCATAAGGAAGCGAAGGAAGATGCGACGATTTATTCCAGGAAATCCCCAACGAAAAATACACACTATTCCTTCTTTTCTATCGAATCGGTCATAACCGCTACCTATATTCCACGAAATTGTGCACCACAAATAGGAGCTAATGAATAGACCCGCGATCCCATAGAAAGACATCACAATCCCTTGCGGAAGAAAAATGATTTGCTGAGATGAAAATACGGATATCAAATTCCTACCAAGATAACTGGAAGTTCCAACCACTAAGAATCCTAGTGAACCTAAAAAAAGGATACAGGCCCAGCAAAAATTACTCGTTTTTCGAGACCCCGTTATAGGTTCTATCCATATATGTTCTGATCGCCAATTCATACTATACTAGATCCAGTTGCATTTGATTAGAATTGAGTGAATAACCCAAATGAATTTGACTTTACCTTTCTTGTCTTGACTTCGAAGTCGCTTTCATCAACTAGCACTATTCTGATTTGAAACATTAGGAGTAATTGGTTAGATACATTGACTTTCTATTTTAAATATTCGCCAATCCATTTCGAACCAGCTATATCCACATATACATACATTTATGCAGATATCATGTATCTGCATAACAGTTCTTTCATTTGTGTGTTCGGAAAGAGCCACATACCATATTACACGAAATAAATATCTGTATTATCATCCAGTGCTGAAATCAATTGATAAGATTCGGTCCCTTGGGCCTAGACAATCTTATTTTTTTGGACATGAAGAAATAAAGAAACCATTGCAATTGCCGGAAATACTAGGCCCACTAAAGGCACAAAAATAGAGGGTAAGTTGAAATCTGTCATAGAATAGAGGTGCCTCGATTTAATATTTCTATCTAATAAATATCTATTAAAAAGATATCTTCTTATGGGATATCTATTATAAGTAATAGTAATATCAAGTTAATACTATATTATAGATTATAGTATTCAAATAATTATAAATAATAATTATTATTTATAATTATAACTAATTTATAAGTAATATCAACTAGAATTTCATTCTATATGATTAGATAGAAACTATCTATTCTACATTCTAAAGAAATTATTATACATATTAAAATCGAAAATAAAAGATAATTATCCGAAACCTCTGTCTCTTACTACAAGGAGAACTTATGTCATCAAAGAAAACACCATTCTTCTTATTTTTTTTGATTACGATGAATTAAATATTTGTTCGCTACAAATAAAATAACTGAATCTAGTGCTATACTTTAATTTTTTGAACTTGGATTCAAGGGAAGGAAACCGTGGAGTTGAAATAACTCACCCAGAACACCTTTTAAAAGTTTACGTGGTACCATTGGATCGAATAACCCTTTATCGAATAAATGCTCAGAGGTTTGTGAATCCTCGGGTACTTCCTCATTCAATAATTGTTCAATTACTCTTTTACCCGCAAAAGCAATGGTGGCGTTAGGTTCAGCAATAATGATATCTCCCAACATACCAAAACTGGCTATTACTCCACCGGTTGTAGGAGATGTAAGAATTGATACAAAGAATAACTTTTTATCTGAATGATAATAATCATATGAAGCAGAAGATATTTTAGCCATTTGTATCAAGCTAAAACTTCCTTCTTGCATGCGTGCTCCTCCAGAAGCACACACAATAATGACAGGTAGAGATCTATTAGTAGCATACTCGATCAAACGAGTAATTTTCTCACCTACTGCGGATCCCATACTACCCCCTATAAACTCAAAATCCATAACGCCAATTGCTACGGGAATACCATTTAGTTGACCTATGCCCGTTTGAACAGCATCAGCTAAACCTGTATTTATTTGATTAGAATCGACCTGATCTTCATAAGATTCCTCCTCTTCTTCCTCTTCCTCTTCTGAATGAAATTCAAAGGGGTCCCTAGATACCATATCTTCTACCATATCTTCAGGCCTAGATACCGCATCTTCTACCATATCTTCATGCCCAGATACTCTATTATCCATAGATATCATATCTTCATCTTCTAGTTCTTTATACATAGATGCCAGCTTTTCTTGTACCGTTTCTTCATCATACAGAGATTTTTCTTGTACCGCATCTTCTACCATATCTTCAGGCCTAGATACCGTATCTTCTACCATATCCTCAGGCCTAGATACCGCATCTTCTACCATATCTTCAGGCCTAGATACCGTATCTTCTACCATATCTTCAGGCCTAGATACCGTATCTTCTACCATATCTTCAGGCCTAGATACCATATCTTCAGGCCTAGATACCGTATCTTCTACCATATCCTCAGGCCTAGATACCGCATCTTCTACCATATCTTCAGGCCTAGATACCGTATCTTCTACCATATCTTCAGGCCTAGATACCATATCTTCAGGCCTAGATACCATATCTTCTATCATATCTTTTACCAGAGCATTCAATATATCATAATACCTAAACCTAGATACCTGTTCTTCTAGTTCTTTTATAGCTGTTGCTATATATGCCAGCTCTTCTTGTAACGTTTCTTCATCTTCTACCATATCTTCAGGCCTAGATACCATACCTTTCCTATATGCCAGAGCATTCAATATATCATAATACCTAGATACCTGTTCTTCTAGTTCTTTTATAGTTTTTATAGTTTCTATATATACCAGCTTTTCTTGTAACGTTTCTTCGTCTTCTACCATACCTTCTACCATATCTTCTATCATATCTTCTACCGTAATATCTTCTATCATATCTTCTACCATATCTTTTATCTTATTTTCTATAATATCTTCTACCATAATATCTTCTATCATATCTACCATAATATCTTCTATCATATCTTTCATATCTTTTATCTTATTTTCTATCATATCTTCAGGCCTAGATACTCTATTATCCATATACCCAGATATCTTATCTTCTAGTTTTTTATACATAGATGCCATTTTTTCTTGTACCGTATCTTCATCATACGGAGATTTTTCTTCTTCTTCTATCATATCTTCTACCATATCTTTTATCTTATTTTCTATCATATCTTCAGGCCTAGATACCGTATCTTCTATTATATCTTCTACCATATCTTTTATCTTATTTTCTATCATATCTTCAGGCCTAGATACCGTATCTTCTATTATATCTTCTACCATATCTTTTATCTTATTTTCTATCATATCTTCAGGCCTAGATACCGTATCTTCTATCATATCTTCAAGCCCAGATACTCTATTATCCATAGATATCATATCTTCTAGTTCTTTATACATAGATGCCAGCTTTTCTTGTACCGTATCTTCATCATACAGAGATTTTTCTTCTTCTTCTATCATATCTTCTACCATATCTTCATGCCCAGATACTCTATTATCCATATACCCAGATATCATATCTTCTAGTTCTTTATACATAGATGCCATTTTTTCTTGTACCGTATCTTCATCATACAGAGATTTTTCTTGTACCGTATCTTCATCACCATAAAGATATGCCCGCAGAGATGCCAGCTCTTCTTGTAACGTTTCTTCATCTTCTACCAAATCTTCAGGCCTAAATACCATATCTTCGAGCCTAGATACCGTATCTTCTACCATATCTTCAGGCCTAGATACCGCATCTTCTACCATATCTTCATGCCCAGATACTCTATTATCCATAGATATCATATCTTCATCTTCTAGTTCTTTATACATAGATGCCAGCTTTTCTTGTACCGTTTCTTCATCATACAGAGATTTTTCTTGTACCGCATCTTCTACCATATCTTCAGGCCTAGATACCGTATCTTCTACCATATCTTCGGGCCTAGATACCATATCTTCAGGCCTAGATACCGTATCTTCTACCATATCTTCAGGCCTAGATACCGTATCTTCTACCATATCTTCAGGCCTAGATACCATACCTTTCCTATATGCCAGAAGATCCAATATATACAGATACCTAGATAACTTTTCATCACACTCAGATATCATATCTTCTAGTTCTTTTATATCTTTTTGAATTGCTATATATGCCAGCTTTTCTTCTTGTACCGTTTCTTCATCTTCTACCATATCTTCAGGCTTAGATACCATATCTTCATCCATAGGATCCCAAGTTCCGGGATCAATCAAAAGTTTAATTCTATCTGAACTACTCACTTTCAAATGATATCCACAATATTCACAAATATTCATTCTTAACTGAAAAAAATCTAATTTATAATTGTTTATATAACAATTGTCGCACATAACCCATAAATGTTTGAATTGGTGACCGTGAACTAGACTTAGATTGGAATCATTTAAATTTTTCCTAGTTCTTTTAGTTCTTATACGAGTACTAGAACGACCACTCTCACTACCGTTTATATTTTTAGTACAAACGAAATTATAAATGTAACTGTTACTGTAATTGTTGGTATTACTTGAAATAGAACAACTATTAATACTGACTTCAAAACTAAGATAACTATCAATACAACTATTAATGTGATTATTCCAACTAAATTGAGTATCATACATAGAATGAAAATAGTAGTGATTCTTTTTCTTGGACCCCCTATTCAAATAACTAGAAATTTTTTTTTCTAGTTCACTCAGAAAAGAATTATCATTGTTAACTTCAAAAATCCGATTTTCAATATCAAAAATATCAAAATATACAGAGTAACTATCACCATTACTATCCCTAAAAAAAGTGTCATCAGAGATCAAATTCCAAATATCCCTGATATCAAAAATATCCCTAATATCAAAAATATCCCTGATATCAAATAACCTGATA